GCCTAATGAACCTAAAAAAAGGATAAAGGCCCAGCAGAAATTACTTATTTTTCGAGACCCCGTTATAAGTTCTATCCATATATGGTTTGATCGCCAAGTCATACTTTACTCGATTGCATTTTATTGGAATTGAGATAATACCCCAGAGAAATTTGACTTTACTTTTTGGTTTCCGAAGTAACTCTCATCAACTAGCACTAGTTTGAGGTGAACTAGCACTAGTTTGATGTCAACCTTTAGGAGTAATTCATCAAATTGGTTAAATCTAAAATAATAACATACTCTTTATTTAATACGATCCCACTATACATATCGATATACATATAGATTCACCGACTACATTTCAGCCATCCAGAGATCCTGATCTATTTGAAAATTGCTAGAATTGATATAGCCATATATCATGTTTCTGCGGGCATAAGAGTTTTTTCCTTTATGTTCGGTGGAAATCCCATGTTATACTATATTCCAATAAATAGATATCCGTGTTATAATACAAGTCCACATTTTCAAAAAAAAAATGGATGAGATTGGGTCCCAGCGGATCTAAACAATCTTGTTTTTTTGAACATGAAGAAATAAAGAAGCCATTGCAATTGCCGGAAAGACTAGGCCTACTAACGGCACAAAAATAGATGGAAGGTTCAAATTTGTCATAGAAGGGGTACCTCGATTTACTATTTGTATCTGTTATTATGTTATTATATAAATAAAGATATCTTGTAATAATTATAATGAAATTAAGAATTTTAATTCTAATTAGATAATTCTAATTAGATAATATTTATTATTAATTTTAATAGAATTTGAAGAATTTGAAATTCTTAGTATAGATCTAAGTATCTATATATCTAAATCTAACTGAGTACGTATAATAAGAATAAGTGCAAAGAATGTAGAACTGTAGAACTAAATAAATGGACTTATTCATCTCCTACATGAGAAAGATATGTATGATAATAAACTTTAGTATTTTTCTTCATTTCTTTGTCTTTTGTTCTTGTCTTCTAATTTTCTAAAAATAGATAAAGAGTTTTTTACAGATTATCGAAAGATTCGTTCGAATCCGACCCAACATGAATTTTTAGCTAAAATGGTTTTTCGGGAGATAGAGAAAGATACAAAACTCTATTATCTATAGTTCAATTTCAAATTCTATACCTAACACAAGAACAAATTCGTTTTATTTTCCGAATTTCACGAAAGGAAGAACTCACTCTTGGTGATAAAGGCTTCTTGATTCGTAATCAGGAATATAGGTCAAAAAAAGAGTTATACTCAACTTTAGTTTTGATTCTTTCTACAATTCGATCTTCTATCACCAAAGAAAAGGCCATTATTATCTTATTTACTTTGATTCCGATAAACTAACTACTTTTTTGCTACAAACACAAATCAAATAATTGAACTTAGTGCTCTACTTGATTTTGCTTGACTTTTGATTCAAAGGAAAAAAGGCGTGGAGCTTAAATAACTCACTCAGAACGCTTTTTAAAAGATTACGTGGTACAATTAGGTCGAATAAACCCTTCTGGAATAAGTATTCAGCTCCTTGTGAACCTTCGGGTACTGTTTTATTCAATGTTTGTTCAATTACTCTTTTACCCGCAAATGCAATGTAGGCATTGGGTTCGGCAATAATGATATCCCCCAACATACCAAAACTAGCTGTCACTCCACCAGTTGTCGGAGATGTAAGGAGTGATACATAAAATAATTTTTTATTTAATTGATAATCATATAAAGCAGACGATATTTTAGCCATTTGCATCAAGCTCAAACTTCCTTCCTGCATGCGCGCCCCCCCAGAAGCACACACTATAATAAGAGGTAATTTTTGATTGGCAGCGTGTTCAATCAAACGGGTGATTTTCTCTCCGACTACGGATCCCATACTACCCCCCATAAACTGAAAATCCATAACCCCAATTGCTACGGGAATGCCATTTAGTTGGCCTATGCCTGTTTGAACAGCCTCGGTTAATCCTGTCTTTCTTTGATAAGAATCAATACGATCTTTATAAGGCTCCTCCTCCGAATGAAATTCAATGGGATCCAGAGAGACCATGTCTTCATCCATAGGATCCCAAGTACCCGGATCGATCAAAAGTTCAATTCTATCCGAACTACTCATTTTCAAATGATATCCACATTGTTCACAAATATTCATTTTTGATTTCAAAAATTTCTTATAATTTAATCCATAACAATTTTCGCATTGAACCCACAAATGTCTGTATTTTTGAGTTACCTCGAGATCATTAGAACTTTCTCTTATAGTTAAATCACTGCCCTTTGTGCGAGTTCGTCTACTGGAACCCTCGTTTTCACTACTATTTCTACTTTCACCACTACAAATGGCCCTATAAATGTAACTGTCACCGTAATTCTCACTACCACTTATAATGGAAGTATCTATACGGATTTGAGACTGAAGATAATTATCAATGCAACTATTAATGTGATTATTCCAACTATATTGAGTATCGTACATGTAAGA